TAAGTAAGCCTACCCAGTTTAATCCCCCTCTCCCTCTCCCTATGGTCGAGTGAGTCCCTACCTTTGGTCGAGCTAGTAAACTTCCTTGATGTGGAGTGGTACCGGGGGGTTGAAGCTCTTAGCTCAATGGCTGCTTCTTGCAGAAGGTTCTGAAAGAATTTTAGGTCCTATCTTTAGACTTCTTTAAGTAAGTTTCCTGCCGCTGCTTTTCCCTTGAGTGAAGAACCGAAGTAATGAAAGCGTGCCGGTTCTGAAAGAAGGAGAGTGTTCTTTGACTGAGGATCAAGACAACAAAGGTTATGAAGGAAGTGCGTTTTCCGTGCTTTAGAATAGAAATTGGTAGAAACCCACGTACTCTTGATTCAAATCACTCTGTTTTCCCGTGGTTTTCATAGGAACTGGTAGAAGCGAAGGTAAAAAGCATTCATGAAGAAGCAGAGCACCAAGGGGAGTTACTTGCTCGACCGTTAGAGTAAGGCAACCGTTTAGGTTGTGTTAGAATGGGAGTTCCTGTGAAGGTGCCGAAGGTGAAGCAGCTTTACGACGAGAGTGAAACACTAGGGCATCGAAGGTAGGTTACTTGCTCTTTAAGGAGAGGAACGGGGTAGCTCGACCAACAGGAGAGGGAGTTTACTCGTTAGAGCGAGGCGATTGGAATGAGGGTGCGCTCGAATGAAAGCTCTAGAGAGGAGGCACCAAAGGTTACGAAGTCAAAGAAATTATGCCATTCTTTTTCCATTTCCCCTAAAGGTTCTGAAAGAAAAGGGGAAGGAGAGGTGTCCTTATTGACTGGGGAAGAAAGGGAGGCAGGAACTGTTGAAAAGAGTCTATTTTACCGTGTTTTTCCATAGCAATGGTGCTTTCACCCGTAGGACTGTGTCACTTCACCATGTCACTTTTTGATTCGAAAGGGCATTAAGATGGTATAGCTCGAGGTGAAGAGCACCACCTTTCTTTCAGAACCTTTGGTGCCTTCCTTTCAGAACCTTTCTAGTAAGTAGCTACATTCCTTTCTTTTACTTCGTAACCTCTTGTCACTCTTTCCTTGCGATGCCTTCCTGAAGGTGAGGCTCCAAAGGGAGTTTACTTGCTCGACCGTAGGGAGAGGGGTGAGGCTTCTGTCTCAGCGACTCTTCCTTGCGGTTAGAAGGACTTTTTCTGTCTACTCTTCCCTATGGTATCTTTAGCCGCCCTTGAGTCTGCTTGCCCGCTCTGTGGAGGAGAGAAGCAACGCTTTACGACGACAAGGCACCGAAGGTGAGGCAGCGAAGTAACCGAAGGTGCGCGTTGGGATGCGAGTTCCAGGGAGTTAGGGAGCGCAGCTTATTGACTCCGTTATCAATAGTCGGACAAACAAGCAAAAAAGAGTTGTTTTATGAGCGAAATGACCCTTAATTGCTAGTAGTTTGTCCTTATCTGTTGCGCGGTAAAACCATGAAATATCTCATCACCTTCGGTGCCTTGCTTTCTCGTTGTCCTTGGCATCACTGCATGAAGCTATTGCTAACAGAGAGCGAGTGGCCCCTTGGAAGGAACACGAACGGAGGGGAAGCAGCTCTTCCTGTCTTCTTAATGTGGAGCTACGTGGTATGGGGGTGCTCCCCCATCCTCTAACCGTTTAAAGCAGCTTAAAGAGAAGAGCTAGTCGTTATACTCCTATCTCCTTACCTTCCTTGCGCTATAAGAGGAGTGAACGCTTCCTGGGAGGGAGCATGAATGGTGTGGAAGTGGTTGTTCTTTGCCTGCTGTTCCTGTTGTTTTAACATTACTTAACTCCTAGCTCCATAACTTCCTTGCTCTTATAGTAAGTGAACGCTCTCTCGAAAAGAGCATGAGCGGAAGGAAAGTTCTTCCTTTCTTCCTGTCTCTAGCATCTAACAGCCTAAAGGGAAAGCTGCTAATCATTACACTCCTAGCAAGCTCGCACACTTCCTTGCGCTACATAGTGAGTGAGTGAAGGAGTTGGTTACTTTGTTGGTTGTTCCTCCCTCCTTTCTTTCAGAACCTACTACAGCCAAAGAAGCCTTTCTCCCTGTCTCCGAAAACGGACTGAGAGCTTTATTGAGCACGATAGAAAATTGCATTTATGGGGGGATATAAATACCTCTTAACGCCTGATCTCAGTGTAGCTTCTTCGCTTCTGAGGCACTTAAAAAAGATAAAAATGGAATTTTAAAGAGGAAGATTAAACTAGCTCGACCAAAGGGAGAGGAGACGGGAACTCTTTGACAAAAGGGTGTTTTCCCGTGTTTTTTGGCGTGAAACGTGTTTTCACTAGTAAACCCTTGCTTTTTTTGAAACAAAATCCGTTTTCCGGGGATTTAAAATAGGAATCGGGGTTGTAGTAAGCGGGGAGTTTTACTTTTTTGTCGGGCTCCACAAAGCCTTTCGCCGACATCAATAACATTTCATATCTCACGAATTGGATTCGAACCAATCAAGCTACTTGCCTTTTAGTAGATCGTGACTCTGACGAGTTATTTACGCAATTCTTTTTTCTTTTCGACCTAAGACGGAACACTAACATAATATCTGTTCAAACAAAAAGTATGGGCAAACTCGAAAACGAAAGGGTCCCGCAAGCAAGTAGCCTTTTCGGGTAGCAAAGCTAGCCCTTCGTATCATTGGGGGTGAACCCGGCTACACAACAACTGTAACTCTAACAGAGGATCTAGTTCCACACCAATCCGCTTACATATTTCATTTTACTTTGGAGAATCAAAAACAAGAATTTGGGGTCTTCATTATACCGGCGAATAGCGGAATGCCGGCGAATCGAAAAACCCCTATCATTGTCGGCGAACCGAGAAAAGAGTCGGCGAATCGTTAACTGCTATGTCGGCGAATCACAAAAAGAAACAAACTAGCTAACAATCATTCTTGGCCTAGCCAGGCCCATCTTGTCCTCTTCTAAACTAATCAAAACATCTTCAGGAGGGGTCTCTAACTCATGCAAGCCCAGATTCCAGCCATGACCCAAATAGGCAAGCCTATCAGCTGCACAATTACATTCTCTGTATACATGATTAAGGCTGCAATCCCAATTCCCATTTAACAGACTCCTGTACTCAGAAAGTAAACCATGGAGAGGGTGAGTATCCTCCCAATGACCTCGGATCAGATTTACCACTAGGGAAGAGTCTGATTCCACAATCAGTCTAGGAATATTGAGTTTCCAAGCAATCTTAAGACCAAAATATAAGTCCAGAATTTCACCTTGCAACCATCTCCAAGTCTCCATCTCAGACCAGCCTTAAGCACCTCTGAGCCATACAGAATTCCTTTCCAGGTACTGGATACAAGGAGAATCCGCTCTTTCCTATAAAGACTTCAAAATGAATACCATTGTTCTTTTGTTCTTTCTTCGTTTATCGGCGAAACGAGAAAACTGCTTTGGCAGAGAATATGCCTTTCCCTATGGTCGAGCAAGTAAACTACCTTTGTCGGCGAAACGCAAAAAGGGCTCTTTACCAAAAAAGTTTCTTATTGTCTACCTAAAAAGCTTTGGTCTTCATTAGGGCGGGATACGCGTCCATTGAATGAGTTGACTTACTTGTTTCATACGGATTTGCAAGGGCAGCTGGACCAGCGGGGGTGGCTAAAGCCATTAAATCTTGAAAATTGGCATCTCCTATTATTATTATAGTTTTGTATCAATCTCTTCTTGGAATTTACTTAGCTAAGGCACCCACCGGATCTACAACTGCCGGGCAAACATCTTCCCATGTTGCAGAGAAAACACTTTTTTAGTAAAGGGGATAAACGAAAGAAAAAGGCCCTTTGTTCGCCCGCTTCGCTTAGCTCTCTCAAGCAAATTACCGTTGCTCGTGGACGAAGGGAGAACCCCAGTAGTACCGCGCGGGTAAGCTGTATTCTTTTTATGAACCTTAATTTCGACTCCAAGCCCGCTCTGAGTCTTTAGGAAAGATAGCTTCAAGTTGCGAAAGAAAGATTTCTCTATAGAGGTGTGCCATCTGACGATGGATTCGGTATTTCACAATAGTAGCCGGGATCAGAGAATTAGACAAAACCCCCTCCGGTCAGTAGATCCTACACCCAAAGTATGAATATAGATATGAGTACTTAACCAAGCTGGTTAATTCAATTCCAGGAAAGGGCTAAGACTTTTTCAACAGGCGCTAACCGATTCCAAAGATTCGAAAGCGAAAGCGGTTCCCTCATAAGCATAAGCAAGTAAGAATGCTTTCACCCCCCGGAATCGCATCCAGATAAGGAAGCTTGCCAGGTAATAGCATTTGGTAGTCTATCTCATCCGAACAACGTGGAATGTGCTCATCAAAATTAGGGCTTTTTTCGATTCGCCGACAAAGGCAACCAAACTTCCTGGCCTTTCCGTTTTGAGGCTATGTGGCTTAAGCACCATGATTTAAATCAAGTTGTGACTGCCAGCTGGAATTATAATCATCTGAACTTCTCAGAGAAATTAGAGCTCTTGGCTTGTAAGCTCAGGGATTGGAATGCCCAGGTCTTTGGGCACTTGCAGCAACGAAAGAAAAAAGTGTTGGCTAGACTTAATGGTGTGCAGCGGGCTCTTTGTAATAAAGCTAACCCCTTTTTAGTGAATCTTGAGAGGGATCTGCAAGATGAATTCTGCCAAATCATGGATCAAGAAGAGTTATTGTGGATGCAAAAATCTAGAGTTAATTGGCGGGATAAGAATTCTAAATTCTTTCATATGACTACTTTGTTTGGTTAGAAGAAGAAGGAATAAACTGGTGGGGTTGAGCAATGAGGTGGGTGAATGGATCACTGATAAGGAGGAGTTTAAAGCTGTGGCTGTGAAGTATTTGAAAGATTTGTTTGATAGGAGTGATGCGGGATTCTGATTTGCCTAATCTTTTCCCAGCTTTAGATCCCAGGTTGTATGCTGACCTGGGTAGAAGTGTGAGTGACCAGGAAATTAAGGATAGTCTCTTTGCTATTGGCCCTTACAAAGCTCCTGGTCCGGACGGTTTCTCTGCTTGCTTTTATCAGGGATGTCTGTGCTGCTGATATGTATTCCCTTGTTAGGGGAATTTTCCGATCCTGTGAAGTGCCTGCTGTCCTCAATAGAACTCTAATAACTTTGGTTCCTAAAGTTGAGAACCCTTTGACTATGATGCAGCTGAGACCGATTAGCCTGTGTAATACTTTTTATAAGGTTCTCACTAAAATCTTGGTTGGCAGGTTAAGACCTCTAATGAAACACCTGGTTAGCCCCAACCAGGTCAGCTTTATCCCTGGTAGATTTTTTTCTGATAACATAACTTTGGCTCAGGAGCTCTTGAATAAATTCGGACTAAGGCTAAGAAAGGTTTTGTGGCTTGGAAGATTGACCTCTCCAAGGCCTATAATAGAGTTAGATGGGATTTTCTTGAAGGGGTGCTAAGGGAGATCATGTTGCCTGAGGCCACTATTAAGCTTATTATAAGCTGCGTTTCTGCGGTTCAATTTCAAGTTAATGTTAATGGAGAAACCACTGAGGCTTTCTCTCCTGGTCGAGGGGTGAGACAAGGGGACCCCCTTTCTCCGTATCTGTTTGTTCTTTGTTTGGAAAGGCTGACCCATCTGATTAGTGATGCTGTTCTAAGAAACAGGTGGAAGGCTGTTAGCATATCTCAATCTGGTTCCACAGTCTCCCATCTTTGCTTTGCTGATGACTTGCTTCTATTTGCTAATGCTAGTACCAGGATCATGAAGGATTGTTTGGATAAATTTTGTCTTGCCTCTGGCCGCTTTGAGAAGTCAATGATCTACTGCTCCCCTAATGTGGACTCTGGTTTGGCTGGGGAGATTTGCTCTATCTGTGGTTCTCCTCTTACCCATGATCTAGGTAAATACTTGGGGGTTCCTCTTATCCATAAGAGAAATCAACAAGCAGACCTATAGTGCTATTGTGGATAAAGTTCAAAGTAAGCTGTCAGCTTGGAAGGGTAAACTTGTCAGCCTCCCTGGGAGAGCCACCTTGATCCAGGCTGTTACTGTTTCCCTCTTTACACTATGCAGACTGTTAGATTACCAATGAGTACTTGTGATGAATTGGACAAGATAAATAAGAGGTTTCTTTGGGGTAACTCTGATCGTGCCAGCAAACCTCACTTAGTAAGATGGGAGTATGTTTGTAAAACTAAAAGGAAGGATGGCTTGGGATTTGAATACGGAAGGGGCATGCATCGGATGAGTTGATTAACTGAAGAACGTTACACTATAACTTGAGGAGGGGGATACCCCGTCTAATAATATGAAATAGCTCTTCGTACCAACGGGGGATCGAAGCAAAAATCTACTTCTCTTACGATGTTTAATCAAGTTGTACGTTATTCGTCTTTTCTTAAGGCTCTTCTTTCCGTAGTTTTTTTAGTATACCTTTTACCTTTTACCCTTTCAAGCCTTTACTTTGACTCGTTAGTGGGTTCATTAGTAGGAAAGTGGAAGAATAGCTTCATCGCATTCTCTTTCAATCCATTCTTATCGAAAAAATACATTAATCTACCAGAGCGAAACTGGTGAATTTTACTATATTTTTTATTGATTATTGAGTTGGCTATTCATCTAAGATTCGAGATGGCAGAGCAAGAGAAGGCCCATCATAAGAATGGTTAGAAACGCGAGCACCTACTCTATTCATTTGAGTCTTTGCCTCAAGGTTATAGACTTGTATTTTGGGAAGTCGAGAGAGAACCATCTATCGCAAGGCCAATAATAAAATTTCGTGGCATCAGTAGATACAAATCAAGGATCCATCCGCCTTCCCTCGAGTAGAGGACTTTGAGGGCATATCCTTTTTCTAACTAGTAAAACAGGCCAAATGAATCGAAGGTAGGTTCTGAAAGAAAGTAGCTCGGCTGCAAGCCCAGCCCTATACCACAGGCAAAGGAAATCTATCATTTCTTTCTTTTATTAGACCTTTAATAAAAAAGTGCGCTTACCTAATCACACACAGGCATAAGCCTCAGCCTAAACTGAACTGACTGCGAAAGGAAAAGAGTCACTGTCCAGTGGTCTTAACTTAAGTAAGTAGACTGACTGCCCGCTCACTAAGCCTTGGTTGGTGGTGCCTTCTATGATCTTCTTTGGCTTGACAATATGACAGAGATGGGCCCTTGAGCCTGGGCTTTCTTCTTTAAAGCCTTGAGCCGGGTATGAACTCGATTGTTGGTCGGATCTTGCTGGGTATTCCCACTTTGCTTGGATGGCGCCTTTCGCCTTTGATTAGGACTTTTCCGCATTTCATCTCAAAGAGGATCTAAGCTAACTAAGCTAAACAGTGCTTTTCTCTTCCTAAACCCAAAGAGTAAGAGTAAAGCATTCCAATTTCAGGGCTTAGCTTAGGCCCCTTCCTAATCTAATGCCATGCCCAACCAATGCCGAATCCAAGACCTGGTTCACGCTTGAAAGCCAGAGCGAGTCTTCTTCCCACTGACCGCTACTAATAAGATAAGACGAACCACTACCAGTAGTCCTTCTTCCGGGGTTCAATAGCTGCTGATTCTGTAACAGCTTGTTCTGTCACAGCTTCTTCAACTCAACCTCCCCCAGGGAAGTAAGTAAGGTAGCAGGAATAGATCTACTAGGCCTTGAGTCGGGTTTGAACTCCTCTCCCCTCACTACTCTCTTTGGTTCTGCCTTTAAGAGGCCTGTAGAGGGATAATTTTCACTGCAAACTCTTCTCGGTCTCTACGATTGCTTGACTTAAACAAGTGACCTCTTTTCTTTCATCTGTGAGATAATGTCTCTAATTCACTCTCGGATCTAACTCTCTTTCTTTTTCTTTCGGGCTTAGCCGGGAAGAGACTTTAGTCATTGATATCCATATTAAAAGGCGGGTATTCCCACAAAACAAAACAAAAGCGCTAGACCCCTGGTCCTTTACTTTAATCAACAAGGCTGCTTTCCCTGCTAACCCTTCTCGCCAAGGAAAGAAGTCCAATAGCAGCTGATCTTAGCTTTGAGCACTTATTCCTTTTGTTCCCAGCTACCTCTGAGAGTGGTCACGAGCTTATTGGAAGAAGAGCTTTTTCAAGCATTCCCATAGTAAGAAGGTCAACCGAAGCCAATCCATCTCTGTTAACGAATGCTCCTAACGGTTCTATATCCAATTCCTTAAGGATAAGGAAGGGAAGGAGAGAACAGCTACTAAGAGTTATAAGAGCCATACCACAGAAAGCTAAAAGGAGCCGGGGTCTACTACTTTATATACGCTAGCACCAAAGCAAGGAAAGAAGGCAAGGTGCCCAGGTAAAGGCTAAGCTTAGTCGGATGGAGAGAGTGGCTCATCCATCTTTTCGTCTTTTAGACAAGGAGGGAATCTTTCCTTACTTCTTCTCCTAGTGAGTTAAGCGCGTAAACAGCAACTTAAACAGCCTTTCCGTGCCGGTCAGCTAGGAATGAAAGCGACGTACGTACTGGATTGACCAGCGTGTGCCAACTACTCTACTGACCAGCCGAAGAGCATCCTTATAAAAGAATGAATGGGAAGCAGGTATTATTATCGCTTAGCGCTTGTGCTAAGGAACGGCAAACGGAACTAGGGACCATGAACCCCCTCCATCATTATTTGATAGAGAATGCTCCCCGCTTTCTTTCTGTGGTTACTATTAGAACACAAGCCAAGGAACTCAAAACCACAACACAAGCACCCTTTACTAGACTCGTTTTTGAGTTTTCGCCCTTTGCTTCCGGCTTTTAAAGGTAAATAGTAAAAAGAGTTCCCCGTAGAACGCGAGCGTTGAGGCTTTCATCGAAACAAAGAGAGAGGCCCGGCGGGTGCTTTTTTGTGTGTTAGCCAGGCTTGCTTGACTATAAATAGATTAGTAATAAGGTCTTAAGGAACTACAAAAACCGCTATTCCCGTTTGTTTTTGGGCTATAAGACTCTTAGCTTCCAGCGAACTACGTGCATAAGCTTTTTTACTACAAAAACGATTCCTCCCCCGGGAAAAAGTGGTCCGTCAACTGAACTTGCCTTGTTGTGATAGGGGTACCACCTTTTCATTCCCACCAAGGAGCCGTAGCTTTACTTAGATAGGGCTTGACTGCCTTACATAAAGGGATGGCTGCTCTCCTTTATTTCACAAAGAGTGGACCTTGCTTCTCTTATGATTTTTGATACTGCTATTTTTGCCCCTTCACTCGCGTCCCAATCCGTTGGATCAATATACAGCTCGGACATCTCAAACGCACGTAAAGATGTACTTATAAGAAAGGCCGCCTACGCGGTTGTCCCCGCTAAGAATACATGTCTTTTTAAAGCTCATTGTCCTGAGACATAGGCGTTACAGTTTTCCGGAACCTTTCTATCCGGCATACCAACAAACAACTTTTCACGAAAGCCCTCAAAAGAGGAGATGCGCTCAAATACAGAGAGGAATGGAGTAACTCAACTCCGAGAGAGGAACGTGGCTCTCTAACCGCTAGTTTCTTACTTCTCAGGTTCTTACGGGGAATCTCAAAACAAGGTTTCCATACAGATCTTTGGCCATAGAATTGGTTTACCCGTCTTGAGGCATCCCTTGCTCTGCTTGCTCCGCCTAAATATGTATCAATAGCAATGGCAAGATCAACTACTGAAGGGGTTGTGGCACCCGTTTGGCTTTGTTGGCATGACTCCAGGAATTGATCTGAAATAGTAGCCTGCTGACCAAAATGCCTATGATAAAAGAGGCACTAGCTAGTTTACTTGCCTACTTCTTAGAGCGAGGACGTAATCCCGGCTCTATCAGCAGAAGAGGAGATCCTTCGTCCAGGAGTCCATTTCTATCTCGGTCTGGGTAATAGTTATACAGTACCTACTGAGGGGAGGGCTCAGCGAAGCTCGTTGTTTAATAGTCTTTCTCGTCGGAATGGTTATGCGGGCGAAAGCTTAGCGGGCCCACAAGAAAAAGAAACCCTTCCTCCCGATTCTAAATTCGCAAGCTCATTTCCTTCTTTCAGTCGAGCCAGCTAGTGATCCTGATTCGCTAGCTCATCTCCTCCCGTTGGCATTGGTCGAGCAAGTTAACTCCCATACCTCTCGTTTCCTTGGCAGTCGAGTTCGCTTTATAGGAATAGCTGTTTTCAAGCTTCTTGCCCATCAACAAATCCGCGCTAAACTTTTCGTCTAGCCGGGATTTTTATTGAGTTTCATGCCCTCGATATCATTGGGTACATCAAGCAAATCAAGGGAGCCTTTTTCTATATCGGATTAGGCCTTATAATGGATCTCATTTTTTCAAGAATTAGGATTTGGGGAATCATTCGAATGACTTTGAAAAGTCGACTCTAGCATAGGGCAAAAGTAAGCAACCCTGTTTTCTGCCCTAGACGAACTCGGCTTTTGAGATCTTTCCGTTTCTCGCCTAGGGCAAAAGTAAGCAACCCCCATTTTCTTCCCTAACAGACCTAGGTTTTTTAGAAACTTCCCTCTCTACCGATCCTGAGTTCGTATGACTCACTCCTGACTTATGATTCGCATGTTCATGCTCATCTCCTCCTTTCAGTCGATTTAACTGCGTTTCCTCGGATCTCATGTTATAAGGGTTCATCCACCTACGTGCTACACCAATGATTTATGGAAAAACCATTGAGTATAAATAAAAGGGGGATTCCCCCCCCAAAAACTACAAATAAGCCAGTTCATTCCTTAGTTGGATCCGCCGAAGAGATTGGAGCAAGAACTCTTTTAACCACCTTGCTTCCCGGCATCTGCCCTGGGTAGCGATCTACTTGTGTTAAAACTCCAATCGGAAAGTCAGAACGTAGTGCTAAGGTAGTTGTTCGTACTAAGTGCCAGTGATCAGGAGCTATACGCACCTTAGTGATGTAACACCTTTCGGATCAATTCCTCTAGCAGCACGAGTCTCACTTTCTTTTTCTGTCGAAAGCTTTCCACGTAGGTCTGAAATAACCGTTTGTCAGGACGACTTCTCTTACGATGTTTCTTAGCATCCGAGCTAGTTGGTTTTTCCATCATCCATTGATAGCCGCATAAATGACTAGAATTTGTTTTTGGAATGTCTCGGCTAGTTGAGATAGCCTTTTTTGCGGACCACATTGCTATATCTGCCGTACTGACAAACTGACAAAGTCCCATCTCTCTATTGGCTAAGTGCTCTTTAGCTGTTTCAGCCCTAACCCTACATTCTGAAACAATTTTATTTCCCCCTATTGAGAAATCTCACTTTACAGTTTTATTACCTAGCGCCATGTTCCTTTTTCAAACAAGTCTACTGCACCTATGCGGCAAACTTCACTTTCTCGTTTTCACTAATAAGCACCTTCAACATTTGACACAAAGTTCATTTTACCTACATGGCAAACCGAGCACTGCCGTTTTCGCTAAGAAGATCATGTAACATTTTGTTTTTAGTCTACTACACCTATGCGGCAAACCACACATTACCCTTTTCTTCCCTAACCTCATCTGACATTTGAGATGAATTCCATTTGAACCTATTGGAAAAGTGATCATTTCTCTTGTTTTCGTCATAAATATAGATGGCTGGAGAGGCCCCGAGGAGCTAGTGGGAGCTGTTGCCAAGCAAAGCCCAAGTAATATAGATCATCATCACGGAGAAGCAAGACGCGAGGATAGTTTATTGGATCAACCATAGGGTAAGGCGCCAAAGGCGAAGTGGACTGCGTTTATTGGATCTTCTCCGCTCCCCGAAGTCTTTGTCTTTCGATGGGAGTTCCGAGAGTCGTCATCTGCTGTGGAAGGTTTGTGTTGTGTAACAGGGTGTTAGCTTGTAATGATGCGGATATGCTCGGCATGGATTCAGTCCGGATTCGGTTAGCTAGGTCTTTCTTTTTTACTCGACTTGACAATTACGCCTTTTCCCAATCCTATGCACTTTAAAAGGCAATGCAATTGTGACTGTTGATTGTTCTGGTTGTAGTAAGGAGGTGCAGAAGGTGTGTTGGTTGTTGTTGCTTCATTGGTTGTTTTGTCTACTTGGACCTAATTCTATGGGGCAAGATTCCTTTCAGTAGGTGCCCCGCTTAATGACAAAGGATGTCTTTTCGGTCACAGTTTCAGGATAGGTTCTTCTGAAAGAAAGGTTCTGGAATAAAGAAAAGATGAAGTAGAGGCGCCAAAGGCGCTGTGGAAAACAGCTTCACGACTAACTAGAACTCCCGTGCCAATACCGCGCCTTCGACTCCTATTTGGTTAACCTGCCGCGGTATTCACCTTCGCTTACCAACTCCGCTTCCCTCTCACTCACGGGAGAAAGATAAAATAAACATTCTTGCTTTACCACCAAGGATCAGCTGCTAGCAATTTAGACCCGTTCCGCTCATGAAACAGCTCTTTTCTCTCGGCTTCGCCTTTTCTATAGGCAAGGTTTTCAAACTAAATTGTCCGAGAAGATATTATTCTTTTCTTAGGACTGAAACTAATTCCCCTGCTGTAGCCCTTTCAAACTGACCCTATCCCGTTGCTTTCTCATATGAGATAAAAGCACTCTCTTGAATTGACTTAACTGCTTTGACTTACTGAAGGGATAAGGAAAGAGTGCTTCCTTCTAATGGTGTCACTGGCCTGGCTAAGAGATTGCAAAGCTATAAAACAAAGCAAACTCGCCACCATATAAGCAAACTTGGCTGCCACTACAACTGTAACCCAGGAAGGGATTACATTTTTCGACCAAAGGTTGCGGGATTAGATTATGCTAGTCTGGCATGACATCAAAGAAAACTACAACTCCAACTGGCTAGCCGAAGAGAGTATGCTATGAAAAAAGAACCTTCTTTACTTTCAGGAAGATATCCCGTTTGCCTTTGCTTACCCTTCAGACCTAAAAAGATTCTCTTTTATTTAGTGTCATGACGGGCCGATAGAGGAGATTCAATTACTAATTACTTAATAAATAAGTAGAGGAATTATCACTGGCTCGAAATGCATGTATACAAAAAGCTTGTTGGCTTGTTCGCTCGGTAGGAAAGGGAGCACTAGTAAGAAGAGGCCCAGAAAGAACTTCGCTTCTGGGAAGAGAAAGGAAGGCACTATTTTAAGGAGGAGGCCCGCCTCTATCGTGCCGGGCTGGAGGGAGAGAAGATGGAAAAAGAATTCTATTCTCTCGAAAGAAGGGTCGAGAATCTCCGCCTGGAGCATAGGCGGCTGCTTTCACTAATCGCATCGCGTCGGGGCTAGCGCGCTTTTCAAGCGCTTAGCTTCTGCTAGCGGGGGCGGCAAGGCGTTCCGTTGGAAGCCTAGGCGTACGGTGGGGATTGGTTGAAGATGATGTTACGCGGCGTTCAGAACCAGCCTTGAAGTGAATGAATTAGAAAGAACGAAGGACAATTATGCCATTAGGAAGAAGTCTTCTACAGAGGGAAAGCCTGTTACGAGTAAGTGGAGAGGAAAGCTCTCCAGAGATTCTTATCTCATTCCATTCCAGTGGCTCGACCAGTAACCAATGGCGAAAACTAAAAAATCCATGGTTTCCCGGTAGAACCCCATTTCGCCCAAGTTGTTGCGAAACCGGAAAAAAGAAGCGGTTTTTCGCACAGCTTGCTCATAGTGCAGGTCCCACTTGTATATCGTATTTGGCCGAAGAAGCATCGGACAGGTTGGAGTTCTTACCTTCTTGGGACTCCGTGGACCAAGATCTGCTTTCATTATATGGGCAATACCGATCTACTTTAGTAGATCATATGGATGTAGAAAAAGCTTATGATTTTGATGAAATGGAAACATCTCTTTTCCATTTCTATTTCCCTAGTTCATATCTTTGTTTCGTGTGTTCCCGGGAGTAATTCGATCTCTTCAATCTCGGGATACCACCTAAATAACTGCGGCCAGAGAGTAAAATAGGTCGGGAAGAAAGAGTCTGAGGTTGGGTCGGACGACATACATCTTGGAAGGAAGGTTCATTCTTTAAATCCGATGGTTACTTTTGTTCCACTGCTATCGAAAAGCTTGGACATAGTGCAACAAGAAGAGAATTAGCAGAATAGGATAAAGAATTTTCCTTCAAAAGAAGGGCAGTGTGAAAGGAATAGCGTTGAATCTTGAGAATGAGAATGTACGTAGTAAGTATTACCATTCTCCGGGGCGAAAGTTGTTCTTCTCCTCGGGGCTTTACTTGTATATTTATTACGAAAAGTTGCCGGAAGCGGAAGAGTTTGCCAGGATGGCTTGGTAAGCAAGCAACCAGTTATGTAGGCGCCAACTCCCGGTTCTTTCTCTTCTTTCTTTTTTTTTGTCCTATACGTCTGATCCCCTTTCCGGGGAAGGGGGAACATAGACGGAGGCACATGTAGACAGATACATACTTAGTCAATCTTTTGCCTAAGCGAAGTAGTAGTTGATCCCGTAGAGGCAAGGGTGAATCGAGACCGAAAGCTACTAATAGAATAGCATAATCTGAGCACATAGTCTAAGTAGCAACTGTTAAAGCTCCCTGGTCTCGCAACGGCCGGCTAAAGTTTCCCTGGGCTTGGGCTTGAATGCCGGTGTTTTGCTAGAGAGAGGCCAAAGTAGGGCAGAGCAGGACTTCGTTCACGCCGTGAAAGGCAGGCGTTTTTCATGGCGAGTCACCTGTGGTGGCTTCTGTGAAAAGCAGAAGGGGAGTGGTGAGGCGGGGCTCTTCACTCAATATCTGTAAGAGAGGTTGTATGAGGACTGATCCGTCCCCCGGCAGGCATCCGATTCTGCCCGCGGACTAGGCCTTATAGAATGGATTTAGTGGCTGAACCGCGTTACTCGTGATGGAATAGAGGTAATTCGCCGAGTCTGTCTTTTGCCCTGAGATGTGGGTTCGACTCCCGCTCACGACCATTCTTAAGAGTTTGTGCTCGACTGGCCAATCAAGTAAATCAACCGAAGAACGGGACTCTAGATAGTTCAACCAAATCTATCATTTGTCAGCTATATGAGATAACCTTTTCTCATTTTTAAAGAGCTTGTTAGGGCTAAAAAGAAATTCACTGATTTCACAGCTATATGAAATGAACTTTTTTGAAATTGAGCAGGGTTCTATTAGCTAAAATCGCATTTCTAATTTTCGCCGGTATATGAAATGAACTTTTTCATTTTTAAAGAGCTTGTTATGAAGGGAAATTTTTGTTTAATGAAAAATCCCGGGAAAACAAGCACAAGCCTGTGGTAGGGATTGAATATCTACTTAGTCAAGCTAACCAGTCCACCAAGGTAGTCCCTACAGAAAGAAAAGGCCAAGTCCTTCATGGAGACCTAGGATTCTAAACCTTAAAGAACTACCTGTAAGTTAAGGAAGTAGTTAAAGCGAAACTGTTAAGGAGTTCAACTGCTTAACCATAGGTTTAAATATCCTCGACCATAGGGAAAGGAGGTTCCTAAGGGTAGTTTCTTTCTTAAAGGAGGGATTAAGATTAGCGTAGCGATATGGATTAAAGAAAGCCCTAAACCTTAACCTTATTTCTTACCTTAAAGCCATAAATAACAACATTGAGAGCTCCTTATGGTTAAATGACCGTAGTGAATGTAGCTATATCATTCAATAACAACCATAAATAAGACCCTTAGTAGCTAAAGCAGTCCATATAGTTGCTAAAGAAGCTAAATAACAACCATAACCATCAATAACAATCATAAAGCAGTTCCTACATAAAAATTACTACATTATAAAAATGTTTTCTCCCCTGCTGGTGTGCTTACTCCACTCAATAGTTCAGAGGTCGGTTTCTACTCCAACTCGTTTACCGACCCCAACGAGCCACTATGTACTCTTAATGTTGGGGCACTACTGGTCGAGATCTTTCTTAACTTTCCACCTAGCTATTGACTGGAGCGGGACGGGAACTATTGAAATCAATTAAATAGAAATAAAAAAAAAGGTGAACTCATTAGGAAAGATGCCAGGATTATACTCAAACAATAGCAGCGGTACTCTCCGAAGTAAGCCCTGAAAATAAAGGTGCTTCACTATGGTAACCAGAACAGAGCCTCGGCCCCAGATGCTATGGAACACCTTTCCTTCCTTGCCAAGGGCAGCTCCTCGACCAAGCAACCAATTACCACCCTAAAACGTAGCCACTCACCCGGGAATAATTCCTGCTCAGATCTCAATCCTAGACTTTTTCTCTTCTACGCCGTCCTTAGGCAAGCTCGGTTGTAAAGGGGGATTACAAGCCATGATCTAAAAAGTGATTGCCCCCCCAACCCTTTTACAGTTCCAGAAGCAGAGGGAGCAGCTTCAGTAGCTCCATCTCTCTAACCCGCAGGAGTTCCGGTGGAGGGTGAAGACCCGGATAGAGAGGGACCTATTGCATTTAAGTCGGCCCAGTGGCGGAGCTAGCAGCAGCAAAGCCGGGATAGTGAAATTCCGGATCGAAGAGATTCACCCGTAGTAGATAAGGGGGCAAAGCCAGAGGCAAGGCTATAGGCGCCTCTATCTGTATGGGGGAATTTCTTGCTCAAGCTTCTCGATCCGGGAAGGGCTACTACTACATACGATGCACTATTGAAAGGCTCGACCCGGCCCGGAAGAGCGCATTTTGAAATCGTGATCCAAAGAGAGTCCTAGTCGCCATAGTCAGAGATTTAGATATAGTTCCGGATGATCCAGATCCAGTCGATTTAGCAGTCGCGCTGTTGCCCCGGTTTGGGAAGCATGTGAGTTGGAATGTACTATCCTCCCGACTGGCCAGCGAATGACGCGAGCGCGACAGGTAGAAAAATTCATGATGTGACCATGACTCCCAAACATATCGACCCGAGTTGCGGAATAAGATCTTCTAGGAGACGCAGCTACCTATAGTAATAGTAAGTAGGAAAGAACGTCTTTTTGTCCTTGCCTGCAAACAAACTTCTCATTTGACGAAATAGCGTCAATAAAGTCCTCCGCCTACACTACTGGCAGGAAAGAAGGGCGAACAAAGGGACTCAAAAAGATAGGTTAGCGACCGGGCGAAAGGTTGGAATTTATTTAGAAGGGCTTGGGGTCCTATTCCCATACTTGGATGATCGGATAACTATCTGAGTGCTTGCCCAAAAGGAGAGATTGGCCACGGCCCGCTGCGGGTACACTAAGTAAGCGACCCACTCTACTCTATCATTCAATCGTGACAGCCTGCCTTTCTACAAAGATCCCAATCCCAAGAAAGAAAGGAAAGTCGGAATATTGGCTTGGTCCATCCCTTCGTGGAGCACAAACAAGATCTATAAGCAAATAGATGAATTCAAGGGCGACGAGACCAAGGAGCTGCTTCAAAGCCCGACGCAATTAAAATTCTTAGTCATTCGCTCCCCAAATAGGGTACTTCCCCGCCCCTCCTTCCCTATTTCTTTGGTATTGCTACCGCACCTGTGAGAAGAAAGCAGCTAAGATTCATAGTTTATGTCGCAGGGGTCCCGATGAATTAAAGAAAGAGCACTCCTCTAGTCTAGTCGAAAAGAAAGAATCACTCACCTCAGGGTGGAATCTAAGAGAAATTCTAATCAAATACGCACGTATTCTTAAAAGAAATTCCGGTTACAGACAGGACAGTCGAACCTGAAAGGACAGACATTGATTGACCCACTACTAAGAACCGGACAGTCGAGAGACCGGAGAGATATTGGTTTAATCACAGACCAGACAGACAAGCATTGGTCAAAGCCCAGAAAGCCACCAACCATCGAAGCGTTAACCGTTAAGCCTGATGGGGAAGTAGCACTAATTGCGTCCATTTGCCTCTAAAGGTGCTTAGAACGAGAAGGTAGCACTTCCCCTCTTCCGCATCAAACAAAGAAAGGGAAGGAAAATCAACAGTCCCAGAGCCTATTCTTTCAAAGAGCGCATTCCCCCACACCCTATTCTCTAGCGGCTCCTTCTGTGCGTGGTTCTCTTTATACTATTGATCTGGGAAGCAAGCACTCTTCTGTAAGCCTTCGAGAAGGTTCGTAGCCTTGCTAACGGTTTTCAACCTTTACCTATGTGCCTAGTGACTGATACCTGCCACCCATACGTGGGAGACCCAAGCAAGACTCAATTAGTTGTCCTTCTAACTGCGCATTCTTCCTTTTCTGATTCACTGTAACAAGCCGTTTTTCCACTTGCTTCTTGCTTTGCGTCCTCTTAGTTTTAACTAGTCTGAGAAGGGGCAATTTCCTATTCTATTACTATGTTCTCGGGCATTATTAAGTCTTAGTGTGAAGTCAGCTGTACTACTAGATAAATCTTACATCTTTGACCGGCAAAGCATTGAACGAACACAGGGACTGCCCCTACTAGATCGAAGTTGAGCATGGTCAGTTTCATCTTGCCACATCGTAGCAGCGTACCCTCTCTATACAAGTCACAAGCCATCTCCGGACCAAAGCAATAACAATAGGAAGAAGGATTCACAAGATCTCGTTCCTGCCTCTCTTTGTCCAACTCGTGTATCAACGTATAAGAAGATTCCGTGATAAGAGAGATGAGGTAGCCGACCCGGCAATATGACATAAGAAAGATCAGTTCCAGCGGTCGGTCTGTAACAACACAACCTGAAAGGAAGCCATTCCTAATAGGAAGTTTCTAGCCGTCTTTCTTAGGGCAAGAAGGGTATAAGGAAGAAGTAAAGCTCTCTGAAAGCCCTTGATTCCCCGCTGATAGCAAAAGGAATGCAAAGAAAGAGCAGACGGAATGCCACATCGCGAGAGGCCGTTCCCAGCCGTCTTTCTTGAGGAGCGAGAAAAGTTACTAATAGCCAAACAGCTCCCACTATGAATCAGAGAAAAGTCTAGACTTTCTTCTTTCGACCCTTCTCTTTAGAGATTAGAGAATCACTGTCAGAGCATTGACATCGAAAAAAGGCCAATGAACATAGGCTTAGCGTCTTCCACTGAATTTCCGAGTCAGGGCTTAGGTAAGGAAGCCTAGCTAGCACCTAGAACCATGTCTGTAAAGGGTGCTGTCCTAAAGGGAGGTCCCCGGAGATAGGATAAAGACTTGAGTGTGAAAAGCCTGAACTACTATCTTACCTTATATCATGAAAGAGATGAAGGAAAAAGCGTATAGCTCCTTGACTTAGAGAACAGAACTTAAACTTCCTTGATTGAGAATAATCCTAGGAAGAAGGTAGTTCAGATGGGACTTCCTTTCCCACCACTTCTTTTGCATCGAGACCTTATTCTAAGGGCTTGTGCTGTCTAATATGGGATAAAAAACGAATTCTTCACCACGATTCTCTCTACTTTCCACCCTTTACCTAGAGAAGGATCATCAAAAGGCATTCAGCTTTGGGATCCAAGGAGAAAGGCATGATTCAGTCATCTAGGAAACTTCCTTTATGAAGGCAGAGAGAAAGCAAGAAAGTGAGTTTAACCTAGGGTAAATAATTTGGTCAATAGCTTAGTTGCTGCGTCAGCGCATCTGCGACATCATCATTTCTTATAATGAGCTATGCGTATAGAAAGACAGTGACTGTCTTTTGATAGCTATTGGTACAACAAGAAGGAAGAGCGTCACCGCTATGACCATTCAAGTCATAAGGTAAGGCAGATTCTATATAGGGAAGATAAGTCTTAGTTCACTAAAGGCAGCATTCTTCTTCGGTAAGTGTTCCATTAGGAGCAGTTGTCTTCATAACGGACATCCGTCAGAGAAAGAGAATCGGTTGTTGATTGAATCAAAATAGGTTGGGGTGAACAGCTCATATGCGACCTTTTCTTCATTCATGAGGTTCCTCATGAGTGCCTTCTCGTTCTCGGTTGCTCTTGCTATTGTCTGATTTTGGGTCCAACCGGGAAAAATTTCATGAATAGGGTTTCACCTCATATCCGTAGGTTCTTATTGATTTCTGTTTGTGTTCAAACCCCGACTTCTTTGTCACCGCTCCTGCTTGACAGTTCGGCCGTGATTGCGCGTCATCATCATCTATTCCAATGTACCGCAGTTGTGATTGCGGCTGAAAGACAGGAGGGTTTTCTCTTTCTCCCTACTAATATTATGACTCTTACTTCTAGGTCTCTCCTTCCTCCTACAGTTTTATTTTGTAAAATACCGGCAAGTCGGGTGTGACTCTTGTTAGAGTTCCTCCTATTGTGATAGTCTGACTACTACTATTAGTAAGCATTCCTCCTCTACCTTTTCATAGAGAGAGAATAACCAACTTCAAGTTTTTGATTTGACTGGTAGTGCCCGGTGATGTTCATAAAAGATCCCTGTCAGTGAAGTGGCTCTTGTTCGGCAAACTCCTCTTTGTTGGTCCTGAGGATGCCAACTTGGTAAGAGATTCATTATATGCGGGAGCCAACAGAGTATAAAGGACCGTCCATCCAAAGGTGTTTGAGGTTCGAGTCTCAGAATAAGAAGGCTTCCAAGCCAGGCAGGCAGTTCTCTCTTGTTCCCCCCTCGCCGGGAGATGTTCCATTCTTCCCACGGGTATGGGGATGTCTCCACAAGTAGGATTCATCTATCAATTGTCTCTCGAAGGGGGCAATCCCCCTCGTAGCAAGGACAGGTAATGGCAATGAAACTCGGGCCTTGCTATTGCTTTTAAACTTCTTATGAAAGTGAACCGGGCGTAGTAGCGAACAGATCTTTCTCTTCCTAAAGTTTCTCTCTTCTCTTGACCATTTACCTTTTTCAAACATGCAAAATCATTTTTTATTATCGTATGTACGATCATATACAGATGGTAGGAGTGGAGATGATTCATCACGTATAAGAGTCATAGTCCGGATTGGAGAGAGACGTTCGACTCCACGTGTCCGCTGAACCAGTTCCGAAGTAGCAAGACGAGTGAATGAAGGCGCTGTAAGCGGAAGTGAATACTCGTTCCATGGAGACAGATAGATAGAAAGTGTGCAGTGAGGGATCTTTCTAGGTAGTAACTACTCGTACAGAAAGGAGTCCCAATGTCCACAGATCTGTGCCTTCAAGAGCGTTTGCTATTGAATGTGCTCTTGTCGCAATTGAATCAGAATCTGCAGCTATTGACTCAGCTGCTCTCGAAGTTGCGTCTTCTTTGGCCACTCCTTTTATGGGTATAGGAAGCCTCCCCTTAGAGCAAGTTTTCACATGTCGTTCCCCTTTCCGCAGTCCTTTCTTTCCGTTCGATCCTTTCATTTAAACCTTTGTTTGACTCATATTTCCTCCTATTCTGATTTCGGCAGTAAACTAAATAGAAGGCGCGGATTAACTATTTAAAGGACTTATTAAAATTTATTAAAATAAAGGCTGGGCTTTCCGTATAAAAAAGGCTATTGGCCCTTAGCGTTTCACACTAAGCAAGTAAACTACCTTTATCGACGTTTCATTTTGAAAGAAAAAGTTTCTAAAGCGCTATTTCAGTTGTTAATAGCCCTTTTTTCCATCCAAAAGCTTAATACTCCCATCCATTGAAAGCTTTTAAGCTTAAATCAAGCAATAGGTCTTCTCCTCTTTCTTTTGTAAGGATGGATGGTGACGGAACGGAATTCAATCTAAAGGGAAGGGATCTATTCAGGAGAAATATATTATATACTATTAATTAAAAACTTCACGTTATTGCAGGGTGGGTTCCGAAACATCATTCTAATCGGCGGGGCAACCACATCAAAGGGCCAGGTTTTTAGTAGTTCAGGGTTGCGCCCAGTATAGAACTTTTATCTGACTAGGAGCAGCTAAGCCCCTACCTATATAGTCTATTTCACCCACCCGGAGAACGAGAGAGGGGGGAGGTTACTTGCTCGACCATAGGAGAGGGGGGGGGCCCACTTCTTCCTGCTGTTCTTCCAGCAGAAAGGGTGGGAATGGTCTTGCCGCAGCCACGTGAAATCATCTTAATGCACGGGTGGCGTGCTATAATAGCCTCACAAGGGGTTCATCTTTCTATTAGTAAGCCAGCTGAGCTTATCCGTTGAGATGGAGTAAGCATCACACAGCAGCCTAACCTAAGAAATGGCAGGCAGTTCTTTCACTTCCTATTGCAGAGGAAGGAGAAAGGGCAAGCGAAGCGGCATACTCTACCTACTTTCTGGCTCGCCCTTCCGGTTTTAAGTAAAGGCGCTCCTTCCGGCATAAATAGATGGATAAGGAGAAAGACATGAATAAACGGAGGATAAAGTGGTTAGTTAAGTAAGGTTTTCGGAGTATGAAGGTTAGTTAAGGCCTTCACCATATGTATTTCCCAAAGGGAAAGGGGAAGACCCAAATTCTGCAGTCAATTATATGGCAAAGGTAGCTCTTTGCTTTATTTCAGCAACCTTGATTGAAGCTGTAGGTTTAGGCCGAGCTATCAGAGCAGCAAGTGGTAGGCTGTAAGCCGAATGAGAGAGCTATCCAGTTTTCAGGTAAGAAGAAGGGGAGTAAGCAGCACAGACAAGAATCCCGATGTTAAGTAGTCCGATAGCCAAGCGGAATGGTCGTAGTAGTCAGATAGTCAGGTAGTCGGGCAAACAAGCAAGCCGGTAAGCCAGAAGTGCAGGCCCAAGACAAGCAAGAACAGGCAGTCAGCACCGATCAGGCAGGAAGCAGACAGTAAGCTAAGAATACTGGTGTCAGGTGGTAGTTCAGCCAAAGCCGTAGTTCAACCAGAACAGTAGGGCAAGCAATGTGGGCAGGAAAGAGCATACATAGGCAAGAATCCCAAGTTTGCATTAACCAACAAGCAAGAAGCAAGCAAAGTACGGCAGGAAAGAGATAGGCCAGAGAATCCCGCTTTGAAGCTATAAGTGAGCTGCCCTTTCGCCTGAGGCTTTCGGACAAGACTAGTTGCTCCAGTTGGTTAGTAACCCCCCCCCTTCCGCTCGTGGCGCTTCTCTGAGGTCCTGCGTGTGAGGTTGCAGAGCGCGCTAGGCGTGCTTTGGCTTGTTGCGTAGCTGAATGGGACTGGTGTAGTGCGGGCTTGAGCTTCGGTTCGCCCGTACGTTTCATAGGGCCCCTAAGGTTAAGCTTTGTTTTATGTGGTTCCGACTGTAAACCCCTTTCTTTTTCCTTCTGCCTGAGTATCGTTAATAGGCCATAATACAACTCAAACCAAGTAAGAAGGGCAGTCCGCCTCGTAGATCGATTTCGGAGTCGTAAGTTAATGTTTCCTTCTCGGCCGTTGATGAAGGGGACCCTTCGGCAAGCCTGGCGGTTGCTGCCTTGAGCCGATATCTTCCCAGTCCAAGCATTAGAGAAAGTGTGGGGATAAGGCCGACCTCGTTCCGCTACATTCATGAGATTCTGCGGTTTAGGGAGTTCGCTGCTCGTGATTGACCGGATAGGATCTGTCCCTAAATTCCTCACGCTAGTTTACGATTACATGGGTCAACTTAACAACAAAACCCATAGAGGAAGAAGAATGGCTTCCAATAGCCGTTACGATCAATCCAAAAAAAGGAAAATTAGGATGCCTAATCCAGACCCATTTGCCTATGAAAGATCAAACGTGAAGATCCAGAGGTACCGAAGTTGTTGTTGTTGTTAGGCTAGAATCTACTGGTTCCGGTGCATTATGGCTCAATGTGAGCTTAACAATCCCTTATTGCTTAAAATCATACAGAGCAAAACAAGATGCTAAGGGAGCCATCTCGGGTTTTTAGTTCCTGTGGAGGATGTATGGATCGAGACACGCAGCTTCGACAAGTCTTTCTACCGGATACTACTGGGAGAGGTCCAGCTCGCTTGTTTGCCACGAATATAATTCCTTTTAACTCATTTTTTTTTATGCTAGGTTGGATCTACGGCAGTGCAGTTCTACTTGAGCTTAACGATCACCAAAGGTCAGGTGAAATAGGAACGGAGTAACGCGAACTCCGAGAGAGGAACGGTTCCCCATATCATTTGAGATTCTCTGCTCGGGATTGATGGGTCCATTAAAGCCTAATTCCAGAAAGACTTCGTTAGTTTTCAGATTGCGAGAGTCACGCTACGCATCAAGGACTCATAGGAAATTGGACAAATATCAAATAGGAAAGACAGCGGTGCTGCAGATTCCCCTAAAAAAAGTAAGATAAAATCATATAAAATCGTGTTTGTCCATGCCCTAGTCGTTATTGAGGTGCTTAAACAAGTAAATGAATAGACTCCACCGATGCCTTCCGAACGGCGAGAACCAGTTCGCGCGTATCGGTATCGGTCTCGATTACAAAAGATTTTAGATGTTATGGCCGTAGATCAAGACGGTTTTTTTTTTAGTAAATAGCTTGCTTAAGTCAAGCTACAGTACAAGGACTCATGAGAAAGCGGAAGTACGACTGCGATGCCGGCCCGGATACATAGAATGCAATCCGGTTCTTAGAATAAGGATTTCGATCGGTTGCTGCACATAGCTAGATGCCAGATCAGGTCCATGGAGGTCGAGATTGCCCCCTCCTGGTACAAACCCATTTTACTTGGTCAGACGACACTGCCGTGAGAAGCCAGAAGTAAAGATCGGAAGACGCCGTAACAAGCGGCACAATAAGTCTTAAAGCATTTAAGCAGCTATCGTGGGTTAACACTCCGGAGTCGCAAGTTGGTATTTCCGTCTTTCTCCCGGAAAGGAGTTCAATCGGCAAGCTAAGCGCTTAAACGTATTTCTTCTCAGATCAGAGGACTCTTTCTCCGCCGGGTCAATCCTAATATGGGTGAGGGGGAAATCGAACTCTGTTATTCATTGCCGCAGAGACGCAAATTGGAGATTTAATCCCCTCCGCTCTAATCGGAACCCTTTTTGCGATACGTAATGCGTGAATTGGAACCTTTCTTTCGGAACGGGATACGCTAGAACCAGTTGCTGGTAAGAACATCTATCTGAGGGCGAGGAACAAGACTTTTTAAACATAATAACGACAGGAGAAAGAAAGATGCACCGCACTCCAAACCTAACATGGTAGTGTTCTTTTTCATTAAAATACAGTTATTAAATAATGACTCTTCTATTCCTATGCAATACCGGGCTTGGACCATGTCTCCCGAACAATCTCAGTACATATGGCGCAAGACGATTCCACATATCGAGGTCGGAATGGGATCGGGTGTTTTCACGTCTCACCGTAGTGCCCGGTTTGTCTTGATTTCCGATTGATGAACAAGAAGGTAGTTTACTTGCTCGACCATAGGGGGAGGTAGCTTGCTTACTTAGCGCTTGCGCTAAGGAGGAACTATTGGATTTTGTGACTCGCC